CAAAGATCTGTATTTGTTTATAAACTCTCCTGGTGGATGGGTAATACCTGGAGTAGCTATTTATGATACTATGCAATTTGTGCGACCAGAGGTCCATACAATCTGCATGGGATTAGCCGCATCAATGGGATCTTTTATCCTGGTTGGAGGAGAAATTACCAAACGTCTAGCATTCCCTCACGCTCGGCGCCAATGAGTTTTTTATTTGTATTTTCGAAAAAAAAAAAAGAAAACTATGCCTTCGCCGTATGAATATTAAGTAATAATAGCATGGCACTTCGAATTCGATATGAAAAAATTTTGTAGTTTTCTTTTTTTTCACAAAATTCGATTATGTATCGAGAGAGTAGTATGGGATAAAATGTATTTCCGATTTTCTCTTATCTATCGGAAATCTAATTTAGCGTCACAAACTTTTTTGTTTTCACACCGAAAGGCTCTTAACAATAATTATGTTCTAAAAAAAGGGGTGCGAAAAAAACAAGATTTTTCTTTTTTTGGTTGGATCAAAAAGAAACTTTGGGATTGCTGAATCAAAGACACAAAAAAAGAATCTATTAAAAAAAAAATAGAAAGCAACGGAGCCATCATAGTATTTTTGAACTCCCGGGAAAGGAAGGGTGGCAATTTGATCATTTCCCCATCTGGGGCTGATAGATTCTATCTTGATCTTTCTTGAATGGAAAGTAAGGATCAATTTGATTGTAGAGCCGTATGCAATGCACAAAAGATGATGCCCGTACGGTTGTTCAATTCTATCTTCTTTTCCTATTACTCTTTATCTTTCTTTTCTGTTCGTTTTATCACACCAGATAGAGAACCCTTCTATCATCAGGGTAATGATCCATCAACCTGCTAGTTCTTTTTATGAGGCGCAAACGGGAGAATTTATCCTGGAAGCGGAAGAACTGCTGAAACTACGCGAAACCCTCACAAGGGTTTATGTACAAAGGACGGGCAAACCCTTATGGGTTGTATCTGAAGACATGGAAAGAGACGTTTTTATGTCAGCAACAGAAGCCAAAGCTTATGGAATTGTTGATCTTGTAGCAGTTGAATGAAAAAAATAGATTTTGTGCAAATCCTTGATTTGAGATTTTATCGCCGAGTTTACTATATCTATTAAATCTATTAAATAGAATAAATTCATAATTATTCGGTTAAGATCAATCTAAACCAGCCCATTATATATATGCTTCAACATGCCAACTATTAAACAACTTATTAGAAATACAAGACAGCCAATTCGAAATGTCACGAAATCCCCCGCTCTTCGGGGATGTCCTCAGCGTCGAGGAACATGTACTAGGGTGTATGTGCGACTCGTTTAGATCATGAGCTGGCACAAAAAAAGCAAGAAAACCGCTTTCCAGTATGAATGATCACTACCTGTGAATAAGATAGAATGGAAGAAGGAACTCCATTCACTATCTAAAAATCAGAAAATCCATCCTTCTATTGTGTATAAAGTTTATGGTTTCGATTGGTGCAAATTCAATCACTTGAATTTAAGATGAGAAGAAACTCTCCATTGGTAGCAAATAGTTATCCATTAAGCGGAGGAAATCTTATTGAAATTCAAAAAAAAACATAAAAATAAAGTTCCCACTCGGTCAAGAACGGACTACGAGGGTCAGCTACCCCAGCTAACTTTCATAATTAAATACCGTTACTATATAAGTAGCTCTTATTGTGAAAGGCCTGTTACTGGATAATTCATGGGTAGAGCCAAAGAGTGTGGTGTGAACTATACAAGTTACCAATAACATTGATTAAATGAAGTAAAGGCTCCGGTGTATAGAGAAGACCTCACCGTTTAAGAAGTAACCATAGAAACGATGGAATCCACTATTTCTTTATCCATTTAATTTAGATATTTTTTTTATTGTTTTGACACCTAGCAAAAGAAAAAATTGTGGTCGGGAAGGTTATAGTAGCCAAAGCCATTGGAATTGTTATTTTATACATTGGAAAAATCCGTTTGGTTATTAATAGACCAAGGCGGGTAAAAGAATAACTGAAAGAAAAGAAATCAATTAGTTATTTGTGAAAGTTTTATTTATTCAATGACCAGAATTAAACGCGGATATATAGCTCGAAGACGTAGAACAAAAATTCGTTTATTTGCATCAAGTTTTCGAGGGGCTCATTCAAGACTTACTCGAACAATTACTCAACAGAAAATAAGAGCTTTGGTTTCGGCTCATCGGGATAGGGATAAGCAAAAGAGAAATTTTCGTCGTTTGTGGATCACTCGGATAAACGCAGTAATTCGAGAAAACGAAGTATCCTATAGTTATAGTAAATTAATACATGATCTATACAAGGGACAGTTGCTTCTTAATCGTAAAATACTAGCCCAAATAGCTATATCAAATAGGAATTGTCTTTATATGATTTCCAACGAAATCAGAAAAACAAAAGAAGTCGATTGGAAAGAATACACCGGAAAAATTTAAACGGAGTTCCCCGGAGAATGAACTCCGGGAAGGTGGAGTCGAAATTACTATGATAAAAATGCTAAAGTAGTCAAAATTACTAAACACGTTCAATAAACTTTTTTTCCGATTCTTTTTTTTTTTTTTCTTACGACACGATAATAAAATCTGGATTCTCATATTTATCGAACAAACGACCAATCTGCGTTTGAGTTCGGATTGGAATTCTGATTCAAGTGAACAAAGAATAAGCCTATTTCATTCGGGTTCTAAGACTAGTAATTCGAGCGGTTGACTCGGTTCTTTCAAATTGCTTCTCATTATTCAGAAAGGGTAACAAAGATAAAATACGAGCTTGTTTTATAGCAATAGTAATTAATCGTTGTTGTTTCAAGGTTAATCTATTCACTCGTCTAGATAATATTTTTCCTTGTTCACTAATAAATCGACTAATTAAACTCATATTTCTATAATCTATTCGATCCCCCGATTGAATCGGGGGCAAACGCCTACGAAAAGATCGCTTGGATTTAAGAAAAGGTCGCTTGGATTTATCCATGATTTGTTTTGTTTATTTCTTATCCCGAAAATACTATTTATTAATTGTCATTGTAAGCAGAAAGAGGATTTTTTTATTTATATATGTTCTATTTATATTTCAATATGTTCTATTCTATATAATTCTATATAATGTCATTTTTACCCTTTGAAGGATAAGACATATTTGGTTCGGTCTATTTCTTTATTTCCCCATGAATCGTATGTTTGAAACAATAGGAACAGAATTTTCTCAATTCTAATCGATTAGGCGTATTGTGCCGATTCTTTTGAGTAATATATCTGGAAATGCCCGTTGATGCCTTTTTAAGACCATTTCGGATACAACTGGTACATTCCAAAATCACCGTTACTCGCGCATCTTTCCTCTTGGCCATGAACCTCCTTTGGGTTTTTGATTTACTTAACTCTTCTATTTTGATTCGAAACGAAAAAAAGAAAGGAAGGAAAAAATAGAAGTTATTAACTTGAAATCCAATTCTAAAAGATCAAAATCAATAAAAAAATCAATAAAGTAATAATAAATCCAAGCAAAGCCATAGTAAATAATAAGTAAGACAATGATTTTGAAACTCTATTTAAACCCAAAGGACGGTATTTCAGTTAAAGATCCTGCATTCTTGCCTACCCTAGACCCGCATTTTCTTACTCTATTTCATGCCTCTATTATGAATATTCATTTCATTATTATCATTTAATAATTATTCTAATGAAATTCGAATTTTAACCCGAGTCTAGCAGACGTTAAATCCACTTTGATTGATTCTTTCTCTTTCGTCCCTTATTCTAAAAATAAGAAAACAAGGGAAAAAAGAGAAAAAAGGGAGGGGATTAGTCACAGATATTTAATTGTATCTCTAATCTTCTTCATTTCTTACGAAGTCAATAACTAGAATGAAAAAAAAGGGAATGTTAACGCATCCGGGAAAAAACGATTAATCTCTATCAATAGACCTGCTAAAGCCCCGAACCATAGTGTACTTAGTACTGGGGCCACGGAGAGATATGTTTTTAGATCTCGCATTGAAAAACCTCCTTTTTATTTATTGTAATACATAAAGATAAAGATAATGCATATATGATCAGATGTATATGTAGTTAAGAACCACTTAGAGTTGTACACAGAATCCCTAATTCAAATTGAAATGTCCAACGATCCATAAGATTTTCATTTTCTTAAAATGAAAACAGAAAAAAATACATCTCTTCTTAGGCTTAGGGAATAGTTTCGAAAACTACTCATTTATTTTTTATGAAGGGTTGTATATTTCGTATATATATATATTTATAGTATAGAATTATTTTAGTATAGAATTATTTTCCTTTTCTTATTATTATATGTTAAATGAGACCAAAAAGACGAAATGGGCAGAACAATTGTTTTCCTCAATGGAGAAAATAGGGATGTGGAAAACAAGACAGGAATTCTATACAATGACACTATAGAATAATTGAAGGGATGTGGCGCAGCTTGGTAGCGCGTTTGTTTTGGGTACAAAATGTCACGGGTTCAAATCCTGTCATCCCTACCTATTACTGCTCAAAGGAACAGTAACGAGGAATCAATTGAGATCGATTCAAATTGCATTGGACGGAAGCATTCATTTTTAGGAAACTATAGATATTTTTAGGAAACTATAGATATAGAATGTATCTATATACAAAATGTATTAGAATTAGAAAAAGAATCCTTTTCTTTACAGCCTTATCTTATTCTGATAAGAAAGCGCTCTTAGTTCAGTTCGGTAGAACGTGGGTCTCCAAAACCCGATGTCGTAGGTTCAAGTCCTACAGAGCGTGATTTTTTCTTCGTAGGTCCAATTAGAATTTGACCTCCTATGAATTAAAGAAAAGAGGAGGCCAAGAAAAAAAAAAAAGAAATGTTAATTAATCAAAAGTCCAACTGATCACCACGCCTGTATTGTAAATATGCAGTTACGAATAAGCCAGCCAAAGTAATAGGAATTAGACCTAACACGATTCCAAATAGAAAAACTTCAATCA